ATTTTTTTATTGTGTGTAATGTGGCTTTTACTATTTTTTTTATCATTAATAGGAATTTCTCTTGTTAAGACCCTATAGAATCGATTGAAACCCCAGATTCATACTAGAACCACGATGATTCAATAAAACCCCAAAGCTAAGCCCAAAGATTCCTTGAGTAAGAACCACTGGATCATCGCTTATTCAATCAATAGGATAGGTATAATGACTAAAAATACAAAAAAAATTGTCTGTTGATTAAACAAAATAGGCATAAACAGGAGTTTGAAAGAAGAAAAATCTTTCGATTTATAACTTCTAAATTCTGTCTTTGAAAAGAAAATTTTTTTGAATCCGATCGAGAGGTCTGAATATTAAATATGAATCATAGTTCAAATATTTCTTGATTGATATATTTTATATATTCCGTGTTCCAGATACCAGTATGAATATCCGACGAGGTAGAACCATCTCCATCATGATAAGATGACAGACTCATTTTCTGTATTATCAATAGGATCAATTATAACAAGTCACACACTCATATTCCGGAAGTACAGACAGAAAAAAATTCCGCGATTGAACTACCAAAAGGGGGGTTAGAAATAGAATTCGGGACCCGAAAAATTCATTTTGTATTCTATTGAAAGACTAGAACTTCCTGTTCCTGGTTCTTTTGAATTTCATTTTCTTGTGGATTTAATTCATTGAAATTCCATCCAGTAAAACAGAAGAATTGTAAATTTCCAAAATAATACATAGGAATATTGCAAATAAAGCCATTGCAACTCCCATCAAAGGAGTAGTTCCCCATCCGGGAGCTACTTTACCATATTCCGAATTCAATGGTTTCAATAAAGCCCCCACGGTAGTAGGTTTTGGACGAGATCTAGAACTACCCTCAACGGTTTGTGTAGCCATAAATCTGATTGTATTCATTGAGATCTATTGACTTTGTATACCATTCCGGTTATAATAATATAAACGATTGATTGACCCGTATGTGATCTTGAAATTTTATAATAATGGAAATAGCAACCCTAGTCGCCATCTTTATATCTGGTTTACTTGTAAGCTTTACCGGGTACGCTTTATATACCGCTTTTGGGCAACCCTCTCAACAACTAAGAGATCCCTTCGAGGAACACGGAGACTAGTTGAAGTAATGAGCCTTCCAATACCAGAAGGCTCATTACTTCAATTGAGATAATGAAAAATCATTTCACCTTTTTAGTGGGAACTTTAGGAGGTTCCCGAAAAAAGATAGCGAAAAAAATTATCCCGAGAGTCGAGACTAATAGAAATGTATAAACCAATGCTTCCATAGATTCGATTGTGGTTTACAATTATAGCTTCCATACCTGCTTACTTGGGATTATTTTCCCGATAATGATAAAAAGAGTAAAAAAAAGGAGGGGCGGTGATTCAAATTAAGATTTTTCTAGTATCCTATAAAAAAATAGAGGCAAAAAAAAGAAAGCAATGTTGTATTAGACTCCCTGTCTTCTTGTAGTTGGATCTCCAAGTTTTTGGAATGCTCCAAATTCTACTTGAGCATCCAAGTCTGGGTCAATACCAGCAAAAACATCTCTGAACAGGGTTCTAGCCCCATGCCAAATGTGTCCGAAGAAGAAGAGTAGGGCAAAGGAGGCATGTCCGAAAGTAAACCAACCCCTTGGACTACTACGAAAAACGCCATCAGATTTCAACGTAGCACGATCTAATTCGAAAATTTCACCCAATTGAGCACGTCTAGCATATTTTTTCACAGTAGGTGGATCGCTATAACTGACTCCGTTGAGTTCGCCGCCATAAAACTCAACAGTTACGCCTACTTGTTCAACGCTATACTTAGATTCCGCTCTTCTAAAAGGAACGTCAGCTCTAACAATTCCGTCCCCATCTATTAAAACGACTGGAAATGTTTCAAAAAAGGTAGGCATACGACGTACAAAGAGTTCACGCCCTTCTTTATCTCTAAAAATAGGGTGTCCTAACCACCCAACAGCTATTCCATCGCCGTTGTCCATTGAGCCCGCTCTAAATAATCCTCCTTTTGCCGGATTATTGCCAATGTAATCATAAAAAGCCAATTTCTCAGGAATTTTCGACCAAGCTTCTGATAAACTTTGATTTTCGGCTAGCCCAGCACTTACTCTTCGATATATTTCTTGCTGAAAGTATCCCTGATCCCATTGATAACGAGTGGGACCAAATAATTCAATCGGAGTAGTTGCTGAACCATACCACATCGTTCCAGCAACAACAAAAGCTGCAAAAAAGACGGCGGCGATACTACTAGAAAGAACGGTTTCAATATTGCCCATACGTAATCCTTTGTATAGACGTTGAGGCGGACGGACACTAAGGTGGAATAGGCCTGCCAATATGCCCAATGTCCCCGCTGCAATATGATGAGAGGCTATTCCTCCTGGAAAAAAGGGATCAAAGCCTTCTACGCCCCATGCTGGACTTACAGATTGTACTTTTCCTGTTAGTCCATAAGGATCGGACACCCATA